ATTAAATGAATTTTTTCAACTAATCATAAAGATATTGGAACTTTATATTTTCTATTTGGAATATGATCAGGAATAATCGGATCATCTCTTAGAATATTAATTCGTTTAGAATTGAGACAAATTAATTCTATTATTAATAATAATCAATTATATAATGTTATTGTAACAATTCATGCTTTTATTATAATTTTTTTCATAACTATACCAATTGTAATTGGAGGATTTGGAAATTGATTAATTCCTATAATAATAAGAGCTCCTGATATATCTTTTCCACGATTAAATAATATTAGATTCTGATTATTACCCCCTTCATTAATAATAATAATATCAAGATTTATAATTAATAATGGAACAGGAACTGGATGAACTATTTATCCTCCTCTTTCTAATAATATTGCTCATAATAATATTTCTATTGACTTAACCATTTTTTCTTTACATTTAGCTGGAATTTCCTCAATTTTAGGAGCAATTAATTTTATTTGTACAATTCTAAATATAATACCTAATAATTTAAAAATAAATCAAATTTCTCTCTTCCCATGATCTATTCTAATCACAGCTATTCTTTTAATTTTATCATTACCAGTACTAGCAGGAGCAATTACAATATTATTAACAGATCGAAATCTAAATACATCTTTTTTTGATCCATCAGGAGGAGGAGACCCTATTTTATATCAACATTTATTTTGATTCTTTGGACATCCTGAAGTTTATATTTTAATTTTACCAGGATTTGGATTAATTTCTCATATTATTAGTCAAGAAAGAAATAAAAATGAAACATTTGGTAATATTAGAATAATTTATGCAATATTAACAATTGGCTTATTAGGATTTATTGTATGAGCTCACCATATATTTACAATTGGTATAGATGTTGATACCCGAGCATACTTCACATCTGCTACAATAATTATTGCTATTCCCACTGGAATTAAAATTTTTAGTTGATTAGCTACTATTTATGGATCAAAAATTAATTTATCACCTTCAATTATTTGATCAATAGGATTTATTTTTTTATTTACAATTGGAGGATTAACAGGAGTAATTTTAGCAAATTCCTCAATTGATATTATTTTACATGATACTTATTATGTAGTTGCTCATTTTCATTATGTTTTATCTATAGGTATTGTATTTGCTATTATTGCAAGACTAATCCATTGATTTCCTATTTTTACAGGATTTTCAATAAATAACTTTATTTTAAAAATTCAATTTATTATAATATTTATTGGAGTTAATTTAACATTTTTCCCTCAACACTTCTTAGGACTAAATGGAATACCACGACGATACTCAGATTATCCCAACAATTTTTTACTATGAAATATAATTTCATCTATTGGATCCTTAATTTCAACATTAAGAATTATTATATTAATTTATTGTATTTGAAATAGATTATTTTTAAAAAAAATAACAATTTTTAAGTTAAATCTTAATAATTCAATTGAATGAATTCATAACTTACCTCCATTAGAACATACATATTATGAATTACCCTTAATTATTAATTTCTAATATGACAGAAATAATGTAATGAACTTAAAATTCATTTATAAAGATTAATCTTTTTTTAGAAATTATATCCTGATTAAAACTAAATTTTCAAAATAGTAATTCCCCATTAATAGAACAATTAATTTTTTTTCATGATCATACAATTTTTATTATTATTATAATTATATTCACAATTTCATATATAATAATTTTTATTATTAAAAATAAATTTATTAATATTAAAATTTTAGAAAATCAATTAATTGAACTTATTTGAACTATTATTCCACCTATTATTTTAATTTTTATTGCATTACCATCACTACATTTACTCTATTTAATAGATGAAATAAAATCCCCTATATTAACTATTAAAATTTTAGGCCACCAATGATTTTGATCATATGAATATTCAGATTTTTCAAATATTGAATTTGAATCTTATATAATTAATAATATAAATAAAGAAAATTTTCGATTAATCGAAGTAGATAATAAAACTATTTTACCATTTAAATTAAATATTCGATTATTAATTTCTTCCGATGATGTAATTCATTCATGAACAATTCCAAGCTTAGCAATTAAGATAGATGCAATTCCAGGACGAATTAATCAAATTAATCTATTTATAAATCGACCAGGATTATTTTTTGGCCAATGTTCAGAAATCTGTGGTATTAATCATAGCTTTATACCAATCCAAATTGAATCAATCCCATTAAATAAATTTATCTATTGAATTAAAAATTTTTAAATTTATCATTAGATGACTGAATAGCAAAGTAATGATCTCTTAAATCAAAATATAGTAAATTAGCAATTACTTCTAATGAAAAAATTAGTTAATACTATAACATTAATTTGTCAAATTAAAATTATCATAAAAAATATTTTTTAATTCCCCAAATATCTCCTATTAATTGATTAATATTATTCTTATTTTTTATAATTACCTTAATAATAATTATTACTATAATTTATTTTTATTTTATCAAAATTAAAAAACCTAACTTAAATCAAAATCAATTTATAAAAAATTATAATAAATTTATTTAATATTTTTGATCCTACTACAACATTCCTTAATTTACAAATTAATTGAATAAGAACATTAATAATTATTATATTTATACCCAATTTTATTTGAATTATACCAAATCGAATAAATATAATTATACATTTAATTATAAATATTTTAAATAAAGAAATTTTAATACTTTTTAAATTAAAAAATCTTAAATCTCCCTCCTTTATATTTATTACATTATTTATTTTTATTCTAATAAATAATTTTATTAGATTATTCCCATACATTTTTTCATCATCAAGCCATATAATTTTTTCAATAGCTCTAGCCATACCATTTTGATTATTTAATATTATTTATTCTATCACTAAAAATACTAAAAATATAATTTCACATTTAATTCCAATTAATACACCTATTTATTTAGCTCCTTTTATAACTTTAATTGAAACAATAAGAATTTTAATTCGACCCTTATCATTATCAATTCGATTAACCGCTAATTTAATTGCAGGACATTTACTAATAACATTATTAAATTTTAATTCAATAATAATAATTATTCTTTTAATTCAAATATTTATAATAATATTCGAATTATGTGTTGCATTAATTCAAAGATATGTTTTCTCAATCCTAACTTCTTTATATTCTAGTGAATAATGATAAAACCAAACCAACCCTATTATATTCTAAATATTAGACCCTGACCAATTTTAATAGCCTTAAATCTATTTAATTTCATAATTTCAAATATTATAATTATAAATTTTAAATTTAATATAATTATATTAATAAACTTAATATTAATAATTATCATTAGAGCTTTATGATGACGAGATATCATTCGAGAAAGAACTTTCCAAGGTAATCATAATTTTAATATTATAAATCTAATTAAACTAAGAATAATTTTATTTATTATTTCTGAAATATTTTTATTTATTTCATTTTTTTGAAATTTCCTACATAATTCATTAGCTCCCTCAATTGATATTGGACTAAATTGACCTCCTAAAAATATCAATTTTTTTAACCCTTTATTAATTCCATTACTTAATACAATTATCTTATTAACATCTAGATTTACAATTACTCTTTCCCACTTTTATATATTAATTAATTTTAAAAATAAATCCTTAACATTTATATATATAACAATTATTTTAAGTATATATTTTTTATACCTTCAAATATTAGAATATAAACAAGCAACTTTCACATTTTCAGATTCAATCTTTGGCTCATCATTTTATATAGCAACAGGATTTCATGGAATACATGTTATAGTAGGAACAATCTTTTTAATTATTAACTTAATTCGAATAATTAATATACATTTTTCATTTATACACCATATTAGTTTTGAATTAAGTGCTTGATATTGACATTTCATTGATATCATTTGATTATTTTTATATATAACTTTCTATTGATGAAATAACTAAATTTTATTAATATAATCAAAGTATATTTAATTTCCAATTAAAAAGTTTAAATAATAAATAAAATAATAATAATTAATTTACTAATCATAACTATAATAATAATAATTATAATAATTTTATTTATATTAATAATATTAATTAATAAAAAAATAAAATTTAATTATAATAAATCATCACCATTTGAATGTGGATTTGACCCTTTTAATAAATCACGAATTCCCTTTTCCCTAAACTTTTATTTAATTGCAATTATTTTTTTAATTTTTGATATTGAAATTTCAATTATTATACCAATAATTATAAACTTTAAAATTTCAAATATAATTAATTTTAATTTATTATTCACAATTTTTTTTATATTTATAATTATTACACTATTTTATGAATGAAAATTTGGATCTTTAAATTGAAAATTATAAGGATAATAGTTAAATTTATATAACATTTAATTTGCTATTAAAAATCATTTTTAAAATTTATCTTAAATAATAAATAAGAAGTAATAAATACATATTAATTTCGACTTAATAAAATTGATAATTAAAATATCCTTATTTTTAATTGAAACCAAAAAGAGGTTTATTATTGTTAATAATAATATTGAATAAAATAATTTCCAATTAAAAAGATTTTTAAAAAAGAAGCTGCTAACTATCTTTTAAAGCATAAAATTTGTTTAATCTTTAAAAATTATTTATTAGTTTAAAAAAAACATTATATTTTCAATATAAAAATAAAAAAAATTATAAATAATTCTATTTAAAAATAATATTACTACCTTTATATCTTCAATATAATACTCTAAATTTTAAGCTATTTAAATAAAAATTAATTATTAAAATAATTAAAAATCATAAAAAAAAGAGTAAGGTATATACCTTATAACTATTTAAAAAAATTTTTTGATTGAAAATCATCACACTTTTAAAAAAAGAAAAAATGCCTCTATTCAGGTTATATTCACATCAACCAATTTCAACCACTTTTTGACCAAAAAAACTAAAAAAAAGAAAATTATTTAAAAAAAAATTAATCCTAATAAATAACAAATTTCATATTAAACCAAAAAAAAAAATATAAAAAAAAGAAAATAAATAATTTAAAGAAAATAAAAAATTATTTAATTCAAAAAAAAATCAAATTCCCAACATTAAAATTAAAATACTTAATAACTTAAATTTAATTTCTAATAAAATTAAATCAAACTTATAAAATATTAATCATATAAAAAAAGAACCAAAAAATAATATTATAAATCTAATTATTAATATACTAATAATTAAAATATTTCTTTCAAACTTAATAATCATTAAATAATTTAGTATAGAAAAATTTATTAATAATAAATAATAAATTACACGAATAGAATAAAAAAAAGTAAAAAAAAAAGAAAAAAAAAAAAAAAAAAAAAAAAAAAAAAATAAATTTGATATTAAAAAAAACTCAAAAATTAAATCCTTAGAATAAAAACTACAAAAAAAAGGAAATCCACATAAAGTTATTAAAGTAAATATAAAAATTAAACTACAAAAAGGTAAGTAATTAATTAATCCCCCCATTTTACGAATATCTTGATTATTATTTATATTTAAAATTAAAATACCAGCACTTAAAAATATTATAGATTTAAATAATGCATGTATTAATAAATAAAAAAAACATATTTCAATTTTACCTATACATAAAATCATAAATATAAATCTTATTTGTCTCAATGTAGAAAAAGCAATAATTTTCTTCAAATCAAACTCAAAAATAGCATTTAATCCAGACATAAATATTGTTAAACAAGAAATAATTAATAAATATTCAAAAAAATAAAATTTCAAAAAAATTTCATTAAAACGAATTATTAAATAAATACCAGCTGTAACCAAAGTAGATGAATGAACTAAAGAAGAAACTGGAGTAGGTGCAGCTATAGCTAAAGGTAATCAAGAAGAAAAAGGAATTTGAGCTCTTTTCGTTAAACTAGCTAATATAACTATAATACTAATATAAAATAAATAATCTAAATTCTTATAATAATCTAAAAAAATAAAATTTCATGTACCAAAATTTAATATTCAAATTAAAGAAAAAATAATAAATAAATCTCCCAATCGATTTAAAAACACAGTAACAAACCCAGATCTATAAGATTTTTTATTTTGATAATAAATAACTAAACAAAAAGAAATTATACCTAATCCATCTCAACCTAATAAAATTCTAATTATATTAGGACTAATAACCAAAAATAACATAAATATAATAAATAAAACTATTAATATTAAAAATCGATTTTTATTAAAATCAAAATTTATATATTCCATACTATATAATAAAATTATTGAAGAAATCAAAAAAACAAAAGAAATAAATATTAAAGACATTCAATCAATTAAAATAACATATAAAAATCTACAAGAATTAAAAAAAAAAAATAAGTATTCAATAAAATAAAATTCATTAAAATAAATAAAAAATAAACTAAAAATAAAAAAAAAAAAAAAAAAAAAAAAAAAAAAAAAAAAAAAAAAAAAAAAAAAAAAAAAAAAAAAAAAAAAAAAAAAAAAAAAAAATTAAATTTAATTATTTAAATATAACTCTTATAATCTTTAATTCCACAAATTAATATTTTTATTAAACTATTTAAATAAAAAAATAATTCTATTAACAAAAAAATTAAATTTAAAGGTAATCAATGCAAAAATAATAATAAATATTCACTTAAATTAATATAAACCAAATAATTTATATTAAAAATCAATTTTCCATATTGAGTATATAAATATAAATATAAACTATATAAAAATATTAAAATTATTAAAATAAAATAATAAAAATATAATAAATCCAATCATATTATTAAATTAATTAATAATATTAATTCACCAAATAAATTTAATGAAGGAGGGAAAGATATATTAGAAGAACATAATAAAAACCATCAAAAAGATAAATAAGGATATAAATTAATTAATCCCTTATTTAAAAATAAACTACGACTTTTAAAACGTAAATAACAAATATTTCTTAAACAAAATAATCCAGAAGAACATAATCCATGACCAACTATTAAAAGTAAAGAACCACAATATCCTCAATAATTTAAAGTTAAAAATCCAATAATTACTAAACCTATATGAATAACTGAAGAATAAGCAATCAAAATTTTTAAATCTCTTTGTAAAAAACATACTATTCTTAAAATTAATATTCCAAATAAACTTAAAGAAATTAAATAAAAATTTAACTTTAAATTAATCTTAAAAATTAATATTAATACATGATAAATTCCAAACCCCCCTAGTTTTAATATAATTCCAGCTAAAATTATTGAACCTGAAATTGGAGCTTCCACATGAGCTTTAGGTAATCAAATATGAAATATAAATAAAGGAATTTTAACTAAAAAAATTATTATTAATAAAAAAAAAAAATAACCATTAAAATTATTACAATAACTAAAATAATATATAAAAATAAAATTAATTTTATTTAGATATAATAAACATGAAAAAAAAGGTAAAGAAAAAAAAATTATATAAATAAATAAATAAAATCCAGCTTTAAAACGCTCATACTGATAACCTCAACCATAAATTAAAATAATAATAGGAATTAAATTAATTTCATAAAAAATATAAAATAAAATAAAATTTATTCTAAAAAAACAAAAATAAAAAATAATAATAAAAATAAATATTAAAATATTAAAATATATAGAATAAAATAATTTAATATTTACACTTGCTAAATAAACTAATCTAATAATTCATAATCCTAATATAAATATTAAATAAGAAAATATATCTATTCCAAATAAATAACTAATATTAGAAAAATAATTATATAAAGGAATCTTAAAATATATAAAAAAAAAAAAAAAAAAAAAAAAAAAAAAAAAATTCTGGGTAACTCACCATATTTTAACCTTAAAGCTAATAAAAATTATACTTAATAAAATTAAATTTAAAATTATTAACATTGTAAAATTATTAAAGACTTTAAATAATCATTTCCATATATTCGAACCATTATAATTAAAATAGTTAATCCTAAAACTCTCTCTCTAATACAAAAAACAAAAAAAATTAATAATAAAATATATTGTTTAACAAAAATTAAAAAATTTAATAAAAATATTAAAGATAAAATTAATAATATATATTCTAATCCTAATAATATTATTAATAAATGATTAAAATTAAAAATATAAAATAAAACTCCAGAAAATATTATAAATAATAAAATTAATATAAATAAATTTATCATTTTAATAGTTTAAAAAAAAACATTGATATTGTAAATCAAAATTATAATTTTATTTAAAATAAATAACTTTCAGTATAAATATAAATATATTATCATTAATTTCCAAAATTAATATTTTAAATTAAAATATATACTGAATTCTAATTAAAATAATTATATGACTTAATTTAATATTATCTATAATTTTCATTATTTTAAAATCTCCTTTAAAATCTAATTTAATTCTTTTAATTCAAGCAATAAGACTAACAATAATAATTAACTTAATTAATAAAACATCATGAATTTCTTTTATAATTATTATTCTTTACATTGGGGGCTTAATAATTATTTTTTTATATATTTCTAGAATTGCTTTTAATGATATTAATATTTTATTAAACTATAAAAATATAATTATAAAATTAATAATTATAAGTATTTTAATATATTTTATGAAATCCTTATTATTAATAGAAAATTTCAAATTTAATAATAATTATTTATTTGAAGACAATTTTTTTATAATTAATATATTTAATTCACCTAATAATATAATATTATATTTCATTATAATAATCTTATTTATTATATTAATTTTAATTATTTGATTATTAAAATTTAATAAAGGACCAATTCGACAAAAAATATAATGAAAAAAAATATTCTAAAATTATTAACTCCAATAAATAATCTCCCTACCCCCACTAACATTACTTTTTTATGAAATTTTGGCTCTTTATTAATAATTTGTTTAATTAATCAAATTATAACAGGATTATTCCTAGCTTTCCATTATAAAACTGATACAAATTTAGCATTTCAAAGAATTATTAATATTCATCGAAATATTAATTTTGGTTGATTAATTCGATCCTTCCATGCTAATGGAGCTTCTATAATATTTATTACAATATATATCCATATTAGACGAAGAATTTATATAAACTCTTTTAATTTAAAATTAACTTGATCTATTGGAGTATTCCTATTATTAATTACAATAATAACAGCTTTTGTTGGTTATGTTTTACCTTGAGGACAAATATCATTTTGAGGAGCTACTGTAATTACAAATCTTCTTTCAGCAATTCCTTATTTAGGAAATTCCATCGTCATTTGAATTTGAGGGGGATTTTCTATTAATAATGCCACCCTAACTCGATTTTTTTCTATTCATTTTATTTTACCATTTATTATTTGTTTAATAACTTTTATTCATTTATTTTTTTTACATTTAACAGGGTCAAATAATCCTTTAGGAATTAATAGTAATTTTGATAAAATTATATTTTCACCATATTTTATTATTAAAGATTTAATTGGATTAATTATTTTCATATGATTATTTTTTATATTAACATTAATTTTCCCTTATTTATTAAATGATCATAATAATTTTATTATAGCAAATCCAATAATTACTCCTAATCATATTCAACCAGAATGATATTTTTTATTTTCTTATTCAATTCTACGAGCAATTCCTAATAAATTAGGAGGTGTTATTGCATTACTAATATCTATTTTAATTTTATTAATTTTACCATTATTAAATAATAAAAAATTTTTAACAAATAAATTTTATCCTATTAATAAAATTATATATTGAATATTTATTATAACATTTATTATTTTAACTTGAATTGGTATACAACCAGTTGAATATCCTTTTATTATAACAGGTCAATTATTTACTATAATTTACTTTTCTTATTTTATTTTAAATTTTTATATTTATAAATTATGAGATATCTTAACTTAATTAAAAAAAATTTAAGTTAATTAATTTAAATAAAAATATTTATTTTGAAAATAAAAATTAGAAAATATTCTATTAACTTAACTTAAATTAATGATATAAATTAAATAATTTTAAAGAATAATTAAATAAAAATATAAATAAAATTAAAGGTAATATTAATTTTCAAATTATATATATCAATTTATCATAACGAAATCGAGGTAAAAAGCCTCGTAATCAAATAACTAAAAATATAAAATTTAAAATTAAAAAATTTAAATAAAATTTATTTAATATCAATCCAAAAAATATTTCAAACAACAATATACCTATAAATATAATTCTTATATATTCAGCTATAAAAATAAAAATAAAAGATATACTTCTAAATTCAATATTAAATCCAGAAACTAATTCAGATTCTCCTTCAGAAAAATCAAAAGGTGCTCGATTTATCTCTGCTAAAAATCTTACTAATAATATAAAAAATAAAAAAAAAAGAAAAAAAAAAAATTTAATATTAATTTGATAAATATAAAAATCATTTAAGTTAAATCTATTAATTATAAATAATAAATTTATAATAATAAGTATTATTCCAACTTCATAAGAAATTATTTGAGAAATAAATCGAATTATACCTAATACTGAATAATTAGAATTAGAAGATCAACTAATTACTAAAAAAATATAAACTATAAAACTAGAACAACAAAATATATAAATTAATCCTAATCTTATAATAAAATTAATATTTATATAAGGATAAATAAACCAAAAAATAATAGAAATAAAAAGACCTAAAATAGGAGAAATTAAAAATAAAAAAAAATTTAAATTATTAGGATAATTAACTTCTTTAAAAAATAATTTTAAACCATCTCTTATAGGTTGTAAAATACCTTTTAATAAAACTTTATTAGGCCCTTTACGTAACTGAATATAACCTAAAATTTTACGCTCCAATAAAGTAAAAAAAGCAACTCTAATAAATACTATTAAAAATAAAATTAAAAAATTAATTATCATAATTAGTAAATAAATTACTATTTATAATTAAAATTATATAATTAAATTCTAAATTTAACACAATTATCTGCCAAAATAGTTAATTTATTTTAATTCATTTATAAAAATATAATTTAATTATTTAATCCTTTCGTACTAAAATAATTTAAAATTTAAAAGATAGAAACCAACCTGGCTTACACCGGTCTGAACTCAAATCATGTAAGAATTTAAAGGTCGAACAGACCTATAACTTAAAATTTTGCACCTAAGAATAATCTTAATTCAACATCGAGGTCGCAAACTAATTTTTAAATTTGAACTTAAAAAAATAATTACGCTGTTATCCCTAAAGTAACTTTTTCCTATAATTAAAATTTTTAATTCAATTAATCATTAATTAATGTTAAAATTTAAAAAAAGTTAAATAATTTTTTTTATCACCCCAATAAAATAATTAATAAATATTAAAATTTTAATATCCCAAAAATTCTAATAATTTTAATTATAAAGTTTTATAGGGTCTTATCGTCCCTTTAAAATATTTAAGCTTTTTTACTTAAAAATAAAATTTTAATTTTATAAATAATAAAGTTTATTTTTCATCAAATCTTTCATTCAAGTCCTCAATTAAAAGACTAATTATTATGCTACCTTTGCACAGTCAAAATACTGCAGCTATTTAAATAAATCATTGAGCAGATTTTATATTAAATAAATCTTAATACTATGTTTTTGTTAAACAGATGAAAATAAAAATTGCCAAATTCATAATTTATAAATAATTAATTATACTAATTTAATCATTATTTCTATAAATAAATTATTAATTTATATAATTTAATATAAATAAATAAATAATTTTATAATAAATTAAATTAAATTAAATAATAAATTTTTACAAACTTAATTATAAAAATTTCTATTCCTAAGTATTATTTTCATTAAAAATTATTATATAAAAATTTCAAGCTTATCCCTAAAATAATTAAAAATTAAAATATATCATTAATAAATTAACAAATAACTTTTAAAATTCTAAATTAAATTAAACTCTTAAATAACTAAATATAATATAACGAATTAAATTTCAAAACCAATATTATTTTCTAAATATTTATAAAACAATAAATTAATAATAAAATTAACTCTATAAATTTTGAGAATTTAAATTTATATTAAAAATTTTAATTAACCCTGATACAAAAGGTACTCTTTAAAAATTCTTATCAAAATTTAAAAATTTCTTTCACAATACTATTAAACTATAAAACTATAAATTCATTTTTACTTAATACTAAAACAAATAATAATTAAATTATTTTTATAAAATTTCTATTTAAATAAAATTATATTAATAAAATCAATTAAATAAAGTTAATTAATTAACATCTTATCATTGTAAATGAAATACTTAAATTTAGATATTTATTTATCTTTCTAAATACACTTTCCAGTACATTTACTTTGTTACGACTTGTCTTATTTTTAATAAGAATGACGGGCAATATGTACATATTTTAGATCTATATTCATATTAATAAAATAATTAACCTTACTATTAAATCCATTTTTATTTTAAAATTTCATATAAAAATCCAAAAATTAAATTTATTGTAACCCATTATTTACTTATATATAAACCACATCTTGACTTAACATTAATTATTAAATTAATTAAAGAAAATACATCTTAAAATATATTCATGACAGCGATATATGAATTTTAAAAATAAGTAAAATTAATCGTGGATCATCAATTAAAAAACAGGTTCCTCTAATAAGAATAAAATACCGCCAAATTTTTTAAATTTAAAGAAATTAACTATTAATTTTTTAGTAATAAATTTTAAACTTTTATAATAGGGTATCTAATCCTAGTTTTAAATAAAGTTTAATAGAATAAAATAATTACAATATTAATTATAAATAAAATTTTACCTTAAATTAAAAATTAAATTATTCAAATTATTTTATACTAATAACCAAATCATTTTATTTATATATTATGTTTAACCGCAACTGCTGGCACATATTTAGTTTATACTTAAATTAATAATTAAATCTAAATTTCATTAATATTTAATATTAAATACTGAGATTATTTTAAATTCTTTAAGAATTTAATATCCTATAAAAATTTTCATGTATTTTTTTAATTAAATAAAATTTTATAATAAAATAAATTATTATTTAAAATTTCAATAAAATATGGTTTAAAGTATAATATATTCTTATATATCTATTTATTTATCAAAAATATTGAATTAATTATTATTTAAATAAGCATTATTTTCATATTAAATAATCCATTAAAATATTATTTATTATTAATCAAAGACTTTCTTAAATAATTAAATTTTATGAAATATTTTAGAATCTTAAAATTAAATAAATGCAGCCTATATATATATCTATTAAAGAGATGATAACATCTAATAAGACTTTACATATGTATATCCTATATATATATCTATATGTAATGTATAAATGAATACCAATATATAAGGTATTATATATATATATATATATATATGTATACCAATATATAGATTAATACCGATATATAAGGTATTATATATATATATACTATATATGGACGTATATAGATGTATATTCTATTATATATTTATAAGTTCTTATATACTTAATTCTTCTCTTTATTTTACTCTCTTACTCTTATTTTATATTTTTTTTTTTAGAGAGGGGAGCATAGCCCCCCTCTTTTAACAACTTTATACATTATGGTTTTATAAAATTATGAACTTTTTAGATTAAATTTTTTTTTTAAAAATAATTTTTTAAAATTTTTTCATTTAAACCATTTTATTATAAATTATTAAAAAAATAAAAAAATAAAATGCCTGAAAAAAGGATTACTTTGATAGAGTAAATCATGTAAACTAACTACTTTTATTAAATTAAATTTTAAGAAAAATAAGCTAAATTAAGCTTTTGGATTCATACTTCAAATATAGATTATACATCTTTTTTCTAATATAAATAAATTAAATATAAATTTGAAATTAATTTAATTATAATTTAACTTAAAATTTAATATAAATTATTAATTAAATAAACTTTATAAATTATATTTTTAGAATTAATCTAATCCTTAAGACTCAAAATCTTAAATGCATAAACAATTAAATATAAAATAAAATTATAAAATAGAAAAAAATAAACTTAAAAGTTCCTGAAATTCTAATTCAATTTAAATAATCAATTTTTCTAATAAATTTAAATTTAACAAAAATTATCTTTATTACCTTAATAATATTTAGCTCATTAATTTCTATTTCATCATCAAATTGATTATCAATATGAATAGGATTAGAATTGAATTTATTTACATTTATTCCTATTTTAAACTTTAAAATATCTATTTATTCTATTGAATCAACTATAAAATATTTTTTAATTCAAGCCTTTGCTTCAATCATTTTACTTATATTTTTAATTAACCAATCTTTATTCTTCTTAATTCATATTAATATAATAATTATCATTCCTTTATTAATAAAATTAAGTTTAATACCATTTCATTTATGATTACCTTCAATAATTGAAGGATTAAACTGAATATCATGCTTTTTATTAATAACATGACAAAAAATTACACCAATAATTATAATTTCTTATTTAAATTTAAATAAATTATTTATTTTATTTATTGTAATAATCTCATTAAATAATTTATTTGGAATAAATCAAAATTCATTACGTAAAATTTTAGCTATATCATCAATTAATAATTCTTCTTGAATATTAATTATAATTTTAATTAATGAAATTTTATGAATTCATTATTTTATAATTTACTCAATTTTAAATCTAATAATTATATATATTTTATGAATTTATAAAATTAACTATATTAATCAATTAAAATTTTTTAATTTTAATTTTTTTCTTAAAATAAATATATTAATATTAATTCTTTCTATTATAGGACTACCTCCTATACTAGGATTCATAATAAAGTGAATATTAATTAAAATATTAATCTATAACAAAATAATCATTATTTTAATATTATTAATTTCTTTAACAATTTTAAATTTATATTTTTATTTAAAATTAACTTATTTTTTATTATTCAATTTCAATTTATTTAATAAATGATATTTACAAAATAAAAAAAATAATAATTTTAATAATATCTTATTTATAAATTTTTTTAGTTTATTTATTAATTATTTAATTTTTTTTTAATAAGATTTTAAGTTAATTTATAAAACTATTAATCTTCAAAATTAAAAATAAATTTTTTAAATCTTAATTAAATTTAATACCTTTAAATTTGCAATTTAATATCATATATTGAATATAAGATTAAATTGATAAAAAGATTATAAAATCTATAAATAAATTTACAATTTACTACCTATTATCAGTCATTTTATCC